TATTAGATCCAAGAGTTCTTTAATGTAGAACCTAAAATAAAGATAATAAGAATGAATCATCTTAAAATCGATTTGAACTAAAATAAAAATCCAAATTTTCTTTTTTTGCGTGATCGTGTTGATATCCTTTTGCTTATCATTAAAAAAAGGAAACGCTCAAATTAGAAATGCTTTTCCTGTTTTCTTCTTCGATAATGAGAGTTTTTGTTAACAAAGTTACATGAAACAGTTCTTATTTCTTTTTATTAATTTACTACAAGAGTTGCTCAAAAAATCTGTTGATTAGAAATCACGGAATTTGTAGATGTAACAGACAATGAGTCGATTTCTTTTTCTACCTCTCTTCCTTTTTTTTTCTTAGTTATATCTATATTTATAATGTACTAAATAATGTACTAAATGTAATGATTGAGGAATAAATTGAACTTATTCTTTCAATTCAATTGGTATTTTTTCTTATTTTCGTCCCTATCTTTCACAAAAAATGTAAACTTAGGTAAGTGCTTTATAAATATATGTATAAAAAAACATATTTGATTTAGCTCCTTCATGCCTACTCTAACTAGTTATTTCGGTTTTCTACTAGCAGCTTTAACCATAACCTCAGCTCTATTTATTGGTCTGAGCAAGATACGGCTTATTTGAAATAAATTGAATCAACAATTCAGAATCATAAAAAAATCTTTCTGTAGGATTTCATGTATTTTTTAAGTTCTTTATAGCTCTTTATTTTAATTTTATCGATTTTTCGCGAAATTTTGCAAATTTCGGTTATTGAGATTCATGGACAATTAGGATTAAAATTTAGGGATAGATATTACCTCCCCCCTTTCCTTTCAAAAAAATTGAAATGATTGAAGTACTTCTATTTGGAATCGTCTTAGGTTTGATTCCTATTACTTTGGCTGGATTATTCGTAACTGCATATTTACAATATAGGCGTGGTGATCAGTTGGACCTTTGATTAGTTAACAATTTTTGTTGATTGACCTCCTTTCTTTAATTTAAGCCACAGGAGGTCAATTTTCTATTTTTCTTCCATTATTTAAGTCTAATTAGAATTAATAAGAATGGAATCACGCTCTGTAGGATTTGAACCTACGACATCGGGTTTTGGAGACCCACGTTCTACCGAACTGAACTAAGAGCGCTTTCTTATCACAGACAGTAAAGAACAAAAAAGAAAAGGAATCCTTTTATAACCCAATACTACATCCTGCATGCGTATCACAGATATAGAAGTATCGAATATATAGTTCGAATTGTATATGTGTTATATGTATATATAGTATTATACACTACTATAATATGATATATATATTAATAGTCTTATATATCATACTATTCTATAGTAGTAGAATAGTATTCTAAAAATGACAGATTATATATGTCCAATTTGAATCGATTTCATCGATCTCAATGAATTCCTCTTTACTTCTCAGAGGAAAAGTAATAGGTAGGGATGACAGGATTTGAACCCGTGACATTTTGTACCCAAAACAAACGCGCTACCAAGCTGCGCTACATCCCTTTTAATTTTAATAAATAGGTTTACAGTGTTATTGTAAAGAATCCTTTTCTTTTTTTCCACATCATTATTTCTCCTATTTAGATACACAATAGATCTTGCCATTTTTTCTTTTTTTTTCATATATGATATAATATAAAAGTCGTTGGATACATATACGCTGTAAAGTAAAAAAGGCTTTTAGGGCAGCAGGAAAGATGCATTACTTTTTTAACTTAAAATAAAGGTAGAAAATCTTATCTACTGGATTGTTGTACATTTTGATTTGCTTTAGGAATTTCATAAGTGGTTTTTCTTTTTAAATACATATGCATCTGATCATCTATTATATATGTATTATTCTTATCTGTTACAATATATAAATAAAGAAAAAAAGAAGGAGGATTTTCAATGCGAGATCTAAAAACATATCTCTCCGTGGCACCGGTACTAAGTACTTTATGGTTCGGATCTTTAGCAGGTCTATTGATAGAAATCAATCGTTTTTTCCCGGATGCGTTAACATTCCCCTTTTTTTCATTCTAGTTATTGACACGGTAAGGGGGTAACGAAGATTAGAGATAGGATCCACTATCTGTGACTAATCCCCCGCCCTTTCTCCCTTTAACCTTATATTCGAAAAGGGAGAAAGAAAAAAGGATTCAACCTCAGCACAGCAAAGCTTGGGCGCAAGCTCGAATTGAAAATTCAATTAAAAAAAAAGAGTGAGAACGGAAATTAAAATGTGGGGCTAGGGCAAAAGTCTCATACACGAGACTTAAATGAAATACTGTGCTGGGATTAGAAATATAATTAGAGGAAAAATTTCGAACTCTAAAGATAAATATTAGTCCTAACAAAAAAATAGAGTTAAAAATCATTAGATTACGTATTCTTTATTATACGGATACTGAATTCTATTTCATATTCAAATTCTTTTATATATATATATTTACGATTCCTCTATTTACTGCAACGAAATTTTTTGAAGTGTATTTCTAGTTAGCAATTTTTTTCTTTCCGCTTTGGGTCGAAAATAAAAGAGTTGCTTGAATAAAAAAGTCACACACAAAAAGGGGGTTCATGGCCAAGGGTAAAGATGTCCGAGTAAGCGTGATTTTGGAATGTACTAGTTGTGTTCGAAAGAATGTTAATAAGGAATCAAGGGGTATTTCCCGATATATTACTCAAAAGAATCGACGTAACACGCCCAGTCGATTGGAATTGAGAAAATTCTGTCCCTATTGTTACAAGCATACAATTCATGGAGAGATCAAGAAATAGATCGAACCGAGAAGGACATATATTATACATATATTTCATTATATGATATGCATAAAAAAATGGATAAGAAAATGTAATAAAAAACATACATATTATTCTATGCAATAGATAAGAATTCTAATATATGGAATTCTATTAGAATTTTTTTAGAATTTTTTTTCATAAAAAAAGAAATAATATTAGAAAATATAGAATAGAAAAAAAGGATTCCGGACTAGAAGCTATATAGAATATAAATGGATAATAATATAAGCGATAAGCGCATATAAATAAACAAAAATAGAAATATCAAATATATAAATAAAGTAAAGATAACATATATAAAAATAGAAAATAAACAAATTCAAATTAAAGAAAAGAAGAAAAAAACCAAATCCTATTTCGAATTCATTTTTTTTAGATCCGACCGAAATAGGATTTTCGGTAGAATATTTTTTATATTATAAGGAATAAATAAACTAAACAAACCATGGATAAATCCAAGCGATCTTTCCTTAAACCTAAGCGGCCTTTTCGTAGGCGCTTGCCCCCGCTCCAATCGGGGGACCGAATTGATTATAGAAACATGAGTTTAATTAGTCGATTTATTAGTGAACAGGGAAAAATTTTATCTAGGCGCGTGAATAGATTGACTCTGAAACAACAACGATTAATTACTATTGCTATAAAACAAGCTCGTATTCTATCTTTGTTACCCTTTCTTAATAACGAGAAACAATTTGAAAGAGCCAAGTCGGCTGTTAGAACTACGGGTTTTCGAGGTTTTCGAACAAAAAAACAATAGGTTTACTTTTTTTATTTTATCGGACTAATTTCTATTCTATCTTCCCTTCCCGGAGTTCCTTCTCCGGGGAACTTTGTTTAAAAAATTTCGGGTGCTTCTTTCCAATCTTCTTTTTTTATGATCTCATTGGAAATACTATAAAGACAATTCCTATTTAATATAGCTATTTGTGCAAGTATTTTACGATTAAGAATCAACTGCCTCTTGTACAGGTCATGTATAAAATGACTATAACTATAGTATATGTCCTTTTCTGTTTCGCGAATTGCTGCGTTTATCCGAGTAATCCACAACCGACGAAAATCTCTCTTTTTCTTATCTCTATCTCGATGAGCCGAAAACAAAGCTCTTATTTTCTGTTGAGTAATAATACGAATAGGTTTTGAATGAGCCCCTCGAAAGCTTGATACAAATAAACGCATTTTTTTTCTCCGTCTCCGAGCTATATATCCTCGTCTAACTCTGGTCATTGAATAAATGAAACTTTGCTAAATAACTAATTGATTTTCTTTCTCTTTGAGTTATTTCTTCTTTCCTCACTGGTAATAACAAAACGGATTTTTCCAATGTATAAAAAGAATTCCAATGGCTTTTGCTACTATAACCTTCCCGACCACGATTTTTTCTTTTTTTCGAGGCATTTCGCCTCAACTCCAAATGAAATAAGAAATTGGATTGATACTACAAAAAGAAAAGCGTAGTAAATCTAGATGAATAAAGAAATAGTGGGTTCCTTCGTTTCTATGGTTACTTCTTAAACGGTGAGGTCCTCTCTATACACCGGAGCCCTTTACTTCGTTTAGTCAACGTTATTGGTAACTTGTACAATTCAAAATCTTTGGCTCTACCCATGAATTATCCAGTAATAGGTCTTTCACAACGAGATCCGCCTATACAGTAACGGTATTTAGTTTTGAAGGTTAGCTGGATAGCTGACCCTGTTAGTCCGTTTTGCAAAAATGGGCGCATAATCTTTTTTCTTTAAAAATAGTACTTTCCCGCTTAATGTATAGCATTTGCTACCAATGGGAACTTGCTTCTCATTTTAAATCGAGCTAATTAGGGTTACACCAAGGGAAACCATAAATTTCAAACGCAATAGATGGATATGGTAGATCTTTTTTTTCGATAGTGACCAGAGTTCTTCCATTTTATCCTATTCACAGGTAATGATCATTGATACTGGAAATTTTTTTCTGTTGTTAGCCCAGCTCATAATTTGAACGAGTCGCACATACACCCTAGTACATGTTCCTCGGCGCTGAGGACATCCCCGAAGAGCGGGGGATTTCGTGACGTTTCTGATTGGCTGTCTTGTGTTTCTAATAAGCTGTTTAATAGTTGGCATGCTGAATCATTTACATAAGGGACTGGTTTAGATCAATCCTAACCTGATGAGTATGAATTATTTCTAGTTATATAGAATATTACCCAGTAAAGTCAAAAGATAAAATATCAATTTGCGAATTTGACTACTTCGGCTCTTTCCATTGGTCCTTCTTTACTATTTCTACTCCTTCATGCGCTATAAGATCAATAATTCCGTGAGCTTGGGCTTCTCTTGCTGACATAAAAACATCCCTTTCCAGGTCTTCGGTTAGAACCCACAAAGGTTGGCCTGTTCTTTGTGCATAAACCTTTGTGAGTGTTTCTCGCAAAGTCAATAGTTCTTCCGCTTCCATCATACATTCGCCCGTTGATCCCTCATGAAAAGAACTAGCAGGTTGATGCATCATTACCCTGATGATATAACAAAAAGAATGTTCCTCCATCTCGCCTGATGAGGCGAAGACAAAAGATAGGGAATAACAATAAACTTGAACAACCGTACGTGCATCTTTTGCGCATTGCATACGGCTCGACAATGGAATTTACTTTTCTCTTCCATCGAATAAAAATAGAATCGATCAGATCCAGATCAGTAAATCATCCAATTACCACCCTTCTTTTCGTGAGTTCAAAATACTATGATGGCTCCGTTGCTTTATATATTCATTTCGTTCATTTCGTCTGTAATTCAGCAATCCCAAAGTTTCTTTTTGATCCGAAATAAGAAATTTTTTTTATTTTCGTACTCTCATAAATATTGTTAGGTTAGGATTAAGAGTCTTTTGGTATAAAAATATAAAAGTTTGTGACGCTGAAACGGACTCCGGATAAATCAAAAATCGGGAATACCCTTTATCTCATACTCCTCTCTCGATACATAATCTAATTTTTGAAAAAAAAAACTAACCAAATTTTGCATATCGAATTCAAAGTGCCATGCTATTTTTACTATTTTTACTTAACACTACTCATAATATATCTTGATATTTCTTGTGGTGAAGGCATAGTCTTTTTTTCTCAAATAAAAAACTCATTGGCGCCAAAGCCAAGCGTGAGGGAATGCAAAACGTTTGGTAATTTCTCCTCCGACCAGGATAAAAGATCCCATTGAAGCGGCTACTCCCATGCATATTGTATATACATCTGGTAGCACAAGTTGCATAGCATCAAAAATAGCTATTCCGGGTAATACCCATCCGCCAGGACAATTTATAAACAAATACAAATCCTGGGTCTGATCCTCTATACTGAGATATATGATAAGACCAACAAGATAATTCGAGGTCTCGGTCGTAATCTCTTGGGTTAAAAAAAGTAATCTTGCTCGATAAAGTCGGTTGATTAGGGTAAAATTGTATCCCTTAGGAACCGTACATGCACCTTTTGATGCATACGGTTCAAAAAAAATGTGAAAAAGAAAAAAATCAATGTGTAGATTACTGCCCTCTTTTTTTTATACCAGTTCTTTCTAACTTCTAATGAGGGGGGTTGTCTTCTATTTTTCAATAAATATGAGTTTTTCCTCGTTTCCTTATTTCTACTAGAAATAAAAAAGAAATATATAAAAATAGATAACTAGAAATTAGAAAAAAATAGAAATTCTATTTTATATAGAATAAAGTATATAATAAAGAAAGAAAAAAAGATAATGATAATTAAGATTAATATAGTAAATCACAGTAAAAAGATAATATAGAAGACTCCATATCGAGATACAAAATAGAACAAGGGAATCATACACAGAATATAAAATTACATATCATATAAAGTAAAATTTAATATATAACAATATGCAAATTTCAAAAAAAATCATAAAAAAAGGATAGTATGTATAAAGAAATAGTATTTGTATAGGTATAATTTTTGGAACTAACTGTTCGTTGATTTATTGTTTCATCGAGATCGGATGCAAACCGCGATGTAATTTTCTTGTTCTTGAAGGGGCCTCTTTAATTCTTTTAGGTTTATGCTCTACTCCGGGTAAAAATCTGCTCGATTTATTTTGCACATATAGGTCAAATGCGTCTAATACCGCTTATTTTTGTTTTTCTAAGATTTCGTTTTTTTTTTTCATTTAGTTCATGCCTTTGCCAAAAAAAATAGGATATTCGACATATTGAATTCATCTAGTCTATTCGAGTGATTAAGGTTCAGATGAGTCCTATATCTATTCCATTTAGAATTTTTAAAAATAGGAAAAATTTTTCATACAAGCAATAATTATCGATATATTACCAATTGGGATTTGTTTAAACGGAGCCTGGATACTTCATGTCATTTTATTGGTTCAACCAAGCCAACCATAAATTATTCTAATTGATACTATTAGTCTGAATCCCCCTACAAATGGATCTAGTTGGACTTCGCGCTCCAAATTTTTGACGATTCAACCAATCTTTCTTGGGCGAAGGGAAGGATATCTCGATCGGGGAAGAGAACGGGGAAATCCCACATGACCCAATATATCTGACAAGTCGCACTATATGTCAACCCAAGTTGCATCTTCATCTCCCGGAATTCGAAAGGGTACTTTTGGAACACCAATAGGCATTAACTGAAAGAAAAAAGAATTAAATACTATATTTCACTTTGATATGGAAACGTAATAATGGGGCTATTCTCTTCATAATATCAACAATAAGGGTTGATATTCTTTATCATATATTCTGTCTAGAATACATTAGAAAAGGTCATAAAAGCCGATAGAATGACTCAAGGAAAATTCTTACGACTAGAGCCTTCCAATGATGAACAAATATGGCGGCATTTGCTCATAGAAAAAGGTATCAACCCCCATTGCATATTGGTACTTATCGGGTATAAAATAGATCTGTTTCTCTTTGTTCCTACAAACATAATTGTTCCATTATTACCAATAGAATAGAACAAATATTAACCCTTGCTCCGAGATAATCCACTGAACAGAACAGGGGTCCATTGATAGTCATAGTCTTTTCCAATGCAATAAAGTTACATAGTGTCTATTTTGATTTGAGAAAGGGGTATTTCCATGGGTTTGCCTTGGTATCGTGTTCATACCGTTGTATTGAATGATCCTGGTCGGTTGATTTCTGTCCATATAATGCATACGGCCCTGGTTGCTGGTTGGGCCGGTTCGATGGCTCTATATGAATTAGCAGTTTTTGATCCCTCTGATCCCGTTCTTGATCCAATGTGGAGACAGGGTATGTTCGTTATACCCTTTATGACTCGTTTAGGAATAACCAATTCTTGGGGCGGTTGGAGTATTACAGGGGGGGCGGTAACGGATCCCGGTATTTGGAGTTATGAAGGTGTGGCCGGGGCACATATTGGGTTTTCTGGCTTGTGCTTTTTGGCAGCTATTTGGCATTGGGTATATTGGGATCTAGAAATTTTTTCTGATGAACGTACCGGAAAACCTTCATTAGATTTGCCTAAGATTTTTGGAATTCATTTATTTCTTTCCGGGGTGGCTTGTTTTGGTTTTGGCGCATTTCATGTAACAGGCTTGTATGGTCCTGGAATATGGGTGTCTGATCCTTATGGACTAACTGGAAAAGTCCAGTCAGTAAATCCCGCATGGGGCGTAGAAGGTTTTGATCCTTTTGTTCCAGGGGGGATAGCCTCTCATCATATTGCAGCAGGGACATTGGGCATATTAGCGGGATTATTCCATCTTAGTGTCCGCCCGCCCCAACGTCTATACAAAGGATTACGTATGGGTAATATTGAAACCGTACTTTCCAGCAGTATCGCTGCTGTCTTTTTTGCAGCTTTTGTAGTTGCCGGAACTATGTGGTATGGTTCAGCAACTACTCCGATCGAATTATTCGGTCCCACTCGTTATCAATGGGATCAGGGATACTTTCAGCAAGAAATATATCGAAGAATTAGCGCTGGGCTGGCCGAAAATCAAAGTTTATCAGAAGCTTGGTCGAAAATTCCTGAGAAATTAGCCTTTTATGATTACATTGGAAATAATCCGGCAAAGGGAGGATTATTCAGGGCAGGTTCAATGGACAATGGGGATGGAATAGCTGTTGGATGGTTAGGCCACCCAATATTTAGAGATAAAGAAGGACGTGAGCTATTTGTACGTCGTATGCCTACTTTTTTTGAAACATTTCCAGTCGTTTTGATAGACGGAGATGGAATTGTTAGAGCCGATGTTCCTTTTAGAAGAGCAGAATCGAAATATAGCGTCGAACAAGTAGGTGTAACTGTTGAGTTCTATGGTGGCGAACTCAATGGAGTCAGTTATAGTGATCCTGCTACTGTGAAAAAATATGCTAGACGTGCTCAATTGGGTGAAATTTTTGAATTAGATCGTGCTACTTTGAAATCGGATGGTGTTTTTCGTAGTAGTCCAAGGGGTTGGTTTACTTTTGGACATGCTTCCTTTGCGCTGCTCTTCTTCTTCGGACATATTTGGCATGGGGCTAGAACCTTGTTCAGAGATGTTTTTGCTGGTATTGATCCAGATTTAGATTCTCAAGTAGAATTTGGAGCATTCCAAAAACTAGGAGATCCAACTACAAGAAGACAAGCAGTCTGATACATTAAATCAAGATTTCTCTGATCCCTAATGTCAAATCAAATCACAAAAAGAGAGACGAAAAATATGAAAGCAATAATCATTTGACTCTTTCTTTATCAGGGAAATAATCCCCAATAAACAGGTATGGAAGCTATAATTGTAAACCACAATCGAATCTATGGAAGCATTGGTTTATACATTTCTATTAGTCTCGACTCTAGGGATAATTTTTTTCGCTATATTTTTTCGAGAACCGCCTAAAGTTCCAACTAAGAAATGATTTTTCATTATCTCCGTTGAAGTAATGAGCCTCCCAATATGCATTCAATATTGGGAGGCTCATTACTTCAACTAGTCCCCGTGTTCCTCGAACGGATCTCTTAGTTGTTGAGAGGGTTGCCCAAAAGCGGTATATAGGGCATACCCGGTAAAACTTACAAGTAAACCAGATAGAAAGATGGCGACTAGGGTTGCTGTTTCCATTCTTAGATGAATTCAAGACCGCAATGGATCTCTGATAAGATCCTTTATTTACAGGGGAATGGTATACAAAGTCAACAGATCTCAATAAATACAATCGGATTTATGGCTACACAAACCGTTGATAGTAGTTCTAGATCTCGTCCAAGACAAACTACGGTAGGGGCTTTATTGAAACCGTTGAATTCGGAATATGGTAAAGTAGCTCCTGGGTGGGGAACTACTCCTTTGATGGGTATCGCAATGGCTTTATTTGCAGTATTCTTATCTATTATTTTAGAGATTTATAATTCTTCCGTTTTACTGGATGGAATTTTAATGAATTAAATCCACAAGAACTAGTAAGTTCGAGTTTTTCAATACAAAGTTAAATTTCAAGTTTCTGATTTATAACACCCTTGGTAGTTCGATCGCGGAATTTCTTTCTGTATTTCCGGAATATGAGTGTGTGACTTGTTATAATTGATCCTATTGATAATACAGAGAATGGTTCTGTCATCTTATCTTTATCAAGGCGGTTCTACCTCGTCGGATACTCATCCTAGTATCTGGAGCACGGAATATTATGAAATAGATACAGAATTGAACTATGATTCATACTGAATATTCAGACCTTGTGACCGGATTCTAACTACAAAATTTTCAACGAATTAGATTATAAATTGAAAGATTTTTCTTTCTGTTTATGCTTAGTTTGACTAATAAGGTAAATTCTTTCGTATTTTGAGTCATTATACCTAATTGATTGAATAAGTGATGATCCGATAGTTCTTACTCAGGGAATCTTTGGGCTTGGGGTTTTTATTGAATCATCGTGGTTCTAGTATGAATCTGGGGTTTCAATTAATTTATAGGGTCTTAACAAGAGAAATTCCTATCAATGAGAAAAAACAATAGTCAAAGCCGGATTACACACAACTAACAAATCAAAGAACAAATAGGGAAAGAGAAGATTCAAGAGGCCTGTAGTAATAATAAAGAAAAAAAGGAAGAGCCGACTTGATATTTTGGCATTATCACCACAAAGAAGAACTTTCGTTTTTTTAATGCTTCGTATCTGAACTTCCGAGAAGATTAGATGAAATCGGAAGATCTATTCCATATGCGCTGGGAGCAGTATTTGTGTGTTTCTGCTTGAGCTGTACGAGATCAAATTCTCATATACGGTTCTCAGAGGGGGAGTCCCCCCGGTTTACCTATCTCAATAAAGTCTACGATTGGTTCGAAGAACGTCTCGAGATTCAGGCGATTGCAGATGATATAACTAGTAAATATGTTCCTCCTCATGTCAACATATTTTATTGTCTAGGCGGAATTACCCTTACTTGTTTTTTAGTACAAGTAGCTACGGGGTTTGCTATGACTTTTTATTATCGTCCAACTGTTACTGACGCGTTTGCTTCTGTTCAATACATAATGACTGAAGCAAATTTTGGTTGGTTAATCCGATCAGTTCATCGGTGGTCGGCAAGCATGATGGTTCTAATGATGATACTGCATGTATTTCGTGTGTATCTCACCGGTGGATTTAAAAAACCTCGAGAATTGACTTGGGTTACAGGTGTAGTTCTGGCTGTATTGACCGCGTCTTTTGGTGTGACCGGTTATTCCTTACCTTGGGATCAAATTGGTTATTGGGCGGTCAAAATTGTAACAGGGGTTCCTGAAGCTATTCCTATAGTAGGATCGCCTTTGGTAGAGTTATTACGCGGAAGTACTAGTGTGGGACAATCCACTTTGACTCGTTTTTATAGTTTACACACTTTTGTATTGCCTCTCCTTACTGCTGTATTTATGTTAATGCACTTCTTAATGATACGTAAACAGGGTATTTCGGGTCCCTTATAGAGAAGATAGATCATAGATCTTTGTAATCAACCATTTACACTTGGGGAAGGAACAATAGTATTTCATTGCTACAAATGTGTCTTATTAATATGAATAAGACATGTTTTTGGACATTCTCTTTCCTTCAACCCCACAATATTGTAATATTGTATTCTGTTATTTAACAGAACACGACGAGTTGAAGGGAATTCTTCGAAAGGAAAATGGATTATGGGAGTGTGTGACTTGAACTATTGATTAGGCCGTGCAGATATATGCCCCTTTCTGCCACATTGAAATTCACAAACCAATGTGTCTTTGTTCTAACCACCGTATAAGCTATATACAGACGATAGGCTGGTTCGCTTGAATAGAATTCTTTCTATGATCAGCCCCGAATCATGTCATGCATGAACAGGCTCCGTAAGATCCAGTCGAATCAATGATTTGGCAGAATCCAGATTGCATTTTATTTATTTCGTAATTAAATTAATGTTTTGTTTTAATAGTATGCAAATGCATTCATTTCCTCTGCATCGACGCGACCTATAAGACTATCGGAGTGAAACAAGGCATCTAAAGAAGACTAGAGGCTATATGTTAGTTAGTAACAAGTAAACCCTTTGCTTTGTATGTAAAAAGTTTCACAGTTTTTTGAGAGAAACATCAATCGCAAAGTCGAAGACGACCCAGAAAGCATTTGAGCATGATCAACTTTGTAAGCCTACTTGGGGATTGAGCATTTATCTGTAAGAACGGAATTCCTTCAG